TTTCTTACTGATACTGATTCTCGAGAATTTAAAGATAAAACAGATATATTTGATAACAACCCATTATCAACAAAAATGAGTTATTTCTTGACTTTAATCAGTGAACTTAAATCAAATTTGAATTTGAAAGGATCTTCTTTATTTTCAGAACAAGGAAGAATGGATTCCGAAAATAAAACAAAATTTTTATTCAATGCAATTAGAAGTGATCTTAATGATCAAAAAAAAAAAAAAAAATATATTGGAATAAAAGAAATCAGTAAAAAAGTCCCTCGATGGTCATACAAATTAATCAACGAATTAGAACAACAGGAAGGAGAAAGTGAAGAAGAAGTACCAATAGATTATCAGATTCGTTCAAGAAAAGCCAAACGTGTAGTGATTTTTACTGATAACCGGGGAAATACCGATCCTAATAATAAGGATACTAATAATTCTAATAAAAGAGACGAAGTAGCTTTGATACGATATTCGCAACAATCTGATTTTCGTCGAGACATAATCAAAGGTTCAATGCGAGCCCAAAGATGTAAAACAGTTATTTGGGAACTTTTTCAAGCAAATGCACATTCTCCGCTTTTTTTGGACAGAATAGACAAATCACACCCTTTTTTTTTTGATATCTCCGAACTGATAAAACTCATTTTTAGAAATTGTATAGGAAAGGGAGCAGAATTCAAAATTTCAGATTATACAGAAGAAGAAATAAAAGAAAGGGAAAAAAAGGAAAAGGACAAAAAAGAAGAGAACAAAAGAAAAGAGAAAGCACGGATAGAAGTAGCAGAAGCCTGGGATACCATTCCATTTGCTCAAGTAATAAGAGGTTCCATGTTAATAACTCAATCGATTCTTAGAAAATATATTATATTACCGTCATTGATAATAGCTAAAAATATTGGCCGTATGCTATTATTACAATTTCCTGAGTGGTCTGAGGATTTAAATGAATGGAATAAAGAAATGCATGTTAAATGCACCTATAATGGTGTTCAATTATCAGAAACAGAATTTCCGAAAAATTGGTTAATAGACGGTATTCAAATAAAGATGCTATTTCCTTTCTGTCTGAAACCCTGGCACAGATCTAAGCCACGGTCCTCTCATATAGATCGAATCAAAAAGAAAGGACAAAAAGATGATTTTTTTTTTTTAACGGTTTGGGGAATGGAAGCTGAACTTCCTTTTGGTTCTCCCCAAAAACGGCCTTCCTTTTTTGAACCCATTTTTAAGAAACTCGAAAAAAAAATTGGAAAATTGAAAAAAAAGTATTTTATATTTCTAAAAGTTTTAAAAGAAAGAACAAAATTTCTAAATATCTCAAAAAAAACAAAAAAATGGATTATCAAGGGCATTCCGTTTTTAAAAAAAATAAAAAAAGAACTCTCAAAAGTAAATCCAATTCTATTATTTAGATTGAGAGAAATATATAAATCAAGCGAAACTAAAAAAAAAAAAGAAAAAGATTCTATAACCCGCAATCATATAATTCATAAATCCTTTAGTCGAATTCAATCTACATATTGGACAAATTTTTTACTGACAGAAAAAAAAATGAAAGATCTGACTGATAGAACAAGCACAATCAGAAATCAAATAAAAAGAATTACAAAAAATAAAAAAAAAGTGACTCCAGAAATAAATGATAGTCCTAATAAAACAAGTTATAATGCTAAAAGATTCGAATCACCAAATTGGCAAATATTAAAAAGAAGAAATACTCGATTAATCCGTAAATTACATTATTTTATAAAATTTTTCACTGAAAGGATATACGCAGATATCCTTCTATCTATTATTAATATTCCCAGAATTAATATACAACTTTTTGTTGAATCAACAAAAAAAATGATTGATAAATCCATTTACAATAATAAAAAAAATAAAAAAAGAATTAATAAAACAAATCAAAATAAAATGAATTTTATTTCGACTATAAAAAAGTCACTTTATAATATTAGTAATAAGAATTCACAGAATTTTTTTGACTTATCCTCCTTGTCACAAGCATATGTATTTTACAAAATATCACAAACACAAGTTCTTAACTTGTATAAGTTAAGATCTATTCTTCAATATCACGGAACGTCTTTTTTTCTTAAGACTTCAATAAAAAATGATTTTGGAAAACAAGGAATAATTCATTATGAATTAAGACATAAGAAACTTCGGAATTCTGGAATAAATCAATGGAAAAACTGGTTAAGAGGTCATTATCAATACCATTTATCTCAGATTAGATGGTCTAGATTAATAGCAGCAAAATGGAAAAATAGAATCAATAAATGTCGTACAATTCAAAATCAAGATTTAAACAAAGAGAATTCATATGAAAAAGACCTATTAATTCATTACAAAAAACAAAACGATTACGAAGTATATTCATTACCAAATCAAAATGAGAATTTTCAAAAATACTATAGATATAATCTTTTATCTTATAGATCTATTAATTATGAAAATAAGAGGGACCCATATATTTATGGATCACCATTCCAAGTAA